TTAAAAAAATTATTTAATTTTAGTTAATTATATTATTGAGGTGTAGTTTAGTATTATTTTTAAAAGAGATTTATGTTATTAAATGATTAATTGGTAATTAGGAGTTAATTATTAAAATTAATATTTTATTTGGCGGAGACGTATAGAGGTAATAGTGGTGTAATTTAATATAGTACAATAATAAAAATGATGTTATAAAAGTTATTAATTTATTTGGATGTATAGATTTAGAATATTAAATTTAAAATTAGTATAATTTAATTAAAAAGATTAGTTTAATAAAAATATTTTATTTGAACGTTAATTTTTATTTCAGGTCAATCAGGGTTACTGATTTGTAATAAATTTTTTCAATAAAGTTTTATCTAGGCCTTATTCTTTAGAATTGCTTTATGATTATTTTGTGTTGTGTTATAGTAGTAGTGTATTTTGAATGTTATTGAAGATAATAATTAGTAAGAGTAATTAGGGAATGATTAATTAATTAATAAATTGTAATAAAATGTTTTATGTTTAAAATTTTCATATAATTTTTATTTAAATGTAAATTTTTGTGTAAAAAATATAATTTTTAAAGGAAATAGTCTAAGATTTACAATAAAAAATTTTATTTGTTTAAGAAATTAAGAGATAGAAATAATTTTTAGGTCAAACAAAATTTGTGCCAGCAGTTGCGGTTATACAAATTGGGCAATGAAAATATTTTAGGATTAGTATATAATATTAAATTAAAGTTTAATAAGATTAATTAAGTGAAATTTTTAATTTTAAAAATTTTTAAGTATAAAATTCTATTAAGTTTGAGAATAAACTAGGATTAGATACCCTATTATTAGATAAATAAGTTAAATTCTTAGTTAGTAAAAGTTTAGAGTCTAGAAAATTAGTAGTTTTGGCGGTATTTTAGTCTATTCAGAGGAACTTGTCCTGTAATTGATATTCCACGAGTAAATATACTTTATTTTTTAATTTATATATCGTTGTAGGTTAAGTATTTTAATTGAAAATTAATATTTTAGAACTAAAATAGTAAGAGTAAATCAAATCAAGATGTAGTTAATAATTAAGTAGAGATGAGTTACAGTTTATTTAAATTAGTGTAATTGAAAAAATTTTTAGGATTTGATAGTAATTTTTTTATTATATTTAAAATGATATAAGCTCTAAAGTATGTACATATCGCTCGTCGCTTTCATTATAAAATGAAATAAGTCGTAACAAAGTAGGTGTACTGGAAGGTGTATCTAGAATCAAATTATAGCTTAAATTTAAAAGTGTTTTATTTACATTAAAAAGATTATAAAAATATAATTTGAAAGTAGATATTTATTTGTTTATTTATATTTATGTATTTATATTTATTTTTATAAAAATATTTTTTGGTTTAATTAATTTTTAATAAAAAAATAGTATTTAATTATAGTTTAATATTATTGAGAAAGAAAGGTAGGGTTTATATGAAAGAAAGATTAAATTTTTGTACCTTGGGTATCAGGGTTTATTTAAAATTTATTTTATAGTAAAATAATCTCGAATTTAATAAGGGCTATTTATTTATGTTGGTATATGTAGAAAAATATTATTTAATAAATTTATAGGAATAAAAAGTTATTCTATTTTAAATATATCTAGTTTTTTAAGAAATTAATTTAATTAAGTTTATATGTAATATAATTTTTTTTAGAGTAAATTATTTTATTTATAAATTAATAAAAGAGGGGATAATCTTTTTTTTAAATTTATATAATTGATGGAATTATTTTTAAATTAATAGAATTAATATTTTTAAATTTTTTAGTGAGTCATATTTAATTTATTTTAAATTAAGATTTATATTGATTTATATTTTTTATTAAAAAATAAATTTTTATTCCAGATATTTAGATATAATGATAGAATTAGTATAATGATATATAAATTGTGTATTAAATGAAAGGTTAATTAAAAAGAATTAGGCAATAAAATTTTCACCTGTTTAATAAAAACATGTCCTTTTGATTTTAATTTAAGGTTTAATCTGCTCAATGATAATTTTAAATAGCCGCAGTATATTGACTGTGCTAAGGTAGCATAATCAATAGTTTATTAATTGTAGGCTTGAATGAAGGATTGAATGAGAAATTAACTATTTTATATTTATTTAATTAAAATTTTATTTTTAAGTGAAAAAGCTTAAATTTTTATAAAAGACAAGAAGACCCTATAGAGTTTTATAGAGTTATTGGTAGATGGGAAATAAGGATTTAAATTATTAGGCCAATAATTTTAATTAATTGGGGTGATTGGTAAATTTATTTAATTTTATTATAATTTAAACATTAGTATATGAGCATATGATCCTTTAAGAAGATTATTAGAAAAAATTACCTTAGGGATAACAGCGTAATTTTTTTTAGAGTTCTTATTAAAAAAAAAGTTTGCGACCTCGATGTTGGATTAAGATAAATAATTGGTGTAGAAGTTGATTAATTAGGTCTGTTCGACCTTTAGAATCTTACATGATCTGAGTTTAAACCGGCGTGAGCCAGGTTGGTTTCTATCTTTATATTAATAAATTTATATTAGTACGAAAGGACCATATAGATTTTATAGTAAATTTTTTTAGAATAGGAATTAGTTATTTTGACAGAGTAAGTGTGATAGATTTAGAATCTTTAGATATAATTTAAAATTATAAGTAATATATAATATTAGAGGATGTTTTTTTAATTTTAATTTTAACAATAATTTTATTTATTTGTGTTTTAGTAAGAGTAGCCTTTTTCACTTTAATAGAACGTAAAGTTTTAGGCTATATTCATATTCGTAAGGGACCTAATAAATTAGGGCTTGTTGGTATTTTGCAGCCTTTTAGTGATGCTATTAAATTATTTGCTAAAGAACAGATATTTCCTTTAAAGTCTAATTTATTAGTATTTTATTTTTCTCCTTTATTTAATATATTTATAAGGTTAATTTTATGAGTTAGAATTCCTTTTGTTTCTAAATTTTTAAATTTTTCTTTATCTGTTTTATTTATTTTAAGAATTTCAAGAATGAGTGTTTATAGAATTATAATAGCAGGATGATCTTCTAATTCTAGTTATGCAATATTAGGGAGATTGCGGGCCGTAGCTCAAGTTATTTCTTATGAAGTTAGATTAATTTTAATTTTGTTATCTTTTTTATTTTTAATTATAAGATTAGATCTTTTTGATTTATTAGTCTATCAAGAGTTAATTTGATTTTTTTTTCTTTTTAGAAGATTGGGGATTATATTAGTAATTTCTTTATTTGCGGAGACAAATCGATCTCCATTTGATTTTGCTGAGGGGGAGTCAGAGTTAGTTTCTGGGTTTAATGTAGAGTATAGAAGTGGTGGATTTGCTATATTATTTTTAGCTGAGTATTCTAGAATTTTATTTATAAGATTAATTAGTAGGATTTTTGTATTTGGGGGGAGATTAAATTTAGTAATGTTTATAAAAATTATTATATTAAGTTTCATTTGAGTTTGAGTTCGAGGGGCTTTGCCACGATATCGGTATGATAAATTAATGGGCATAGTATGAAAAAGTTATTTATCTATTTCTTTGTTTTTTTTAGGGTTTTATTTAAGTTTAGTAGTTATTTTTTAAAAAGAATTATTAGTACTTTCAATATTATTTATTAATTTTTTTAAGTATCAATAAAATTAATAGAACATTGGTTCTTTATTATATTTTCAAAATATATGCTTAATTACAAGCTCATTAATTTAAATTATATTTTAGTAATAATAGAATCTCAAATTTTTATTATTAAAGAATTTCTAAAAAAGAATGAAAAGTATAAGAGAGTTAAAATTTGTCCTGTAATAATAAATGGATCCTCTACTGGGCGAGCTCCAATTCAAGTTAAAAGAATAACGATATTGATAAATATTCAAAAATTTATTTTTCTTATAGGATAGAATTGAAGTCTTGAGAATTTGTTAGAGTACATAAATGGGAGAAAATATAGAATTAAAATAGATAAAAATAGTATGATTACTCCCCCTAATTTATTAGGAATTGATCGTAAAATAGCATATGCAAAAAGAAAATATCATTCTGGCTGAATATGAATTGGGGTGACTAATGGATTTGCTGGAATGAAATTATCTGGGTCTCTTAGTATGTATGGGGTAGCAAGTGAGATTTTAATTAAGATGAATAGTATAATTAGGAAGCTTATCAAATCTTTTAATGTAAAATAGGGGTGGAAAGAAATTTTATCAATATTTCTTGTAGTCCCTAAAGGGTTTCTTCTACCTGTTTGGTGTAAATAGATTAAGTGAATTATAATTATAGCAGAAATGATAAAAGGGAGGATAAAATGAAAGGTAAAAAATCGAGATAATGTTGCATTACTTACAGCAAAGCCCCCTCAAATTCATTGAACAATAGTAGTTCCTAAATATGGGATGGCTGAGACTAAATTAGTAATAACTGTTGCTCCTCAAAAGGATATTTGGCCTCAAGGTAGAACATAACCTATAAAGGCGGTTATTATAGTGAATAGAAAAATTGTTACTCCAATTAGTCATGTATTTAGTAAAGAAAATGAATTATAATAGATTCCTCGTCCAATATGTAGGTATAAGCAAATAAAAAAAAAAGAGGCCCCGTTAGCATGAATGTTTCGAATTAACCACCCATAGTTTACGTTACGAATAATATGGATAATACTTTCAAAAGCTATAGTAATATTGGGGCAATAATGTATAGCTAGGAAGAGTCCTGAAATAATTTGAATTATGAGACAAACTCCTAGGAGTCTTCCAAAATTTCATATTAAGGAGATATTAGCCGGGGTAGGTAAATTAATTAATGAGGATTTTATAGTTTTTATCATTATTTTTTTTGACGAAGTGGTCCTATTTTTTTATCTGTAATTTTAGCAACTATTATTAAAGTTAAAAGTAAATAGATCATTAAGAATAAAAGTAATGATATATTTGGAGAGGTAAAAAATTTACTTATATGAGTATTTTTAATAAATTCATTTAATATTATAGTATTTGTATTTATAGGTTTTATAGTATAAAAAAATTTATCAGAAATAGTGGAGGTAACTATTAAACAAGATAAAAATAAAATTATTAAAAGTGAGTATTTATTAATTGTAAATTTTTCATTAGATGCTACTCTAGTTATATAGATGAATATAATTAATAGTCCTCTAATTATAATCAAAAATAAAATATAACTAAATCAGAAATTTAAGTAAAACATTCCAGAAATTAGGCTGATTAAAATAGTATTAATTAAAAGAATAACTCCAATAGTAAGAGGGTGTCTAATAAATAATAGGGTAAAGGAAAATATTCAGTTTAATAGTATTAAGAGAAGAATTTCAAAACAGATTATAGTTTAATAAAAATAGTAGTTTTGGAAATTATTGATATACTTTAAGTATTATTCTGATATTTTAAAAGAAGTCTTATTTTTGATTTACAAAATCAATATTTTAGAGTTAAATTATTAAAACAGTTTTTAGTTTAAATTTATGATAAATTATTATTTATACCCATTAATTAATTTATTTCTTTTAAGAATATTAATTTTTATCTTAAAATATAAGCATTTTCTTGTTATATTGATAAGAATAGAATTAATAGTTTTATCTTTATATGCATTATTTTTTACATATTTTTATTTTTTTAATCATGAGCAATTTTTTGTTATTTTATATTTAGTTATAAGGGTATGTGAAAGGGCAGTGGGTCTTTCTCTTTTAGTTTTAATTGTTCGATCTCATTTTAGGGATTTATTATTATTATTAGATAATTTATGATAATTATTATAAGACTTTTATTTTCAATAATATTAATTTGAGTTGATTTTTGATTGATTAGATTTTACTTGATAATGATAATAATTATTTATTTAATGCAATTTAATTTAAGGGGCCAAGTTAGGTCTATTTTTTATTATTTTGGGACCGATAAGGTATCTTATGTAATAATTAGTTTGAGTCTTTGAGTATCTTTATTAATGATTATAGCTAGAGAAAATCTGTATAAAAATAAGATATTTTATAAATTATTTTTATTGATAGTATTATTTATATTAATATTTTTAATTTTAACTTTTTTATCTTTAAATATTTTTTTATTTTATTTATTTTTTGAAATGAGATTAATTCCTATTTTTTTTTTAATTATGGGTTGAGGAGCTCAACCTGAACGAATTATAGCAGGTATTTATTTAATATTTTATACATTAATTTTGTCTATTCCTATAATATTAGTTTTGTTTTATATGTATATAAAAGTATATTCAATAGATTTTTATTTTTTACTTCAATGTAATTATTTAGCAAGTTATTTATGTTTAAATATAGTTTTTTTTGTTAAGATTCCTATATATTTAATTCATTTATGATTACCTAAAGCTCATGTTGAGGCACCAATTGCTGGATCAATAATTTTAGCTGGTGTGATATTAAAGCTTGGCGGGTACGGATTAATACGGGTTTTAAAAATTTTTTTATTAGTAAATAAAAAATTTAATAGAATTATTATTATTATTTCGTTATTAGGGGGAGCTATTATTTCTATTATATGTTTACGACAAAGTGATATAAAGATGTTAATTGCCTACTCTTCAGTTTCTCATATAGGTATAGCATTGGCTGGGATTATATCATTAAGGATTATAGGATATCAGGGGGGCTTAATGATAATATTAGCTCATGGTCTTAGTTCATCAGGAATATTTTGTTTAGCTAATGTTATTTATGAGCGTTCTTTTAGGCGAAGTATTTATTTAAATAAGGGAATTTTAAATATTCTACCTAATTTATCTTTATGATGATTTTTAATTAGTTCTTCTAGAATGGCAGCACCTTTATCTTTAAATTTAATAAGAGAAATTAATTTAATTAATTCATTAGTCATTTATAGTCGATATCTGATAAGATTAATTTTTATTATAGTATTGTTTAGAGCTGTTTATACTTTATTTTTGTATTCTTATACTCAGCATGGGAAGTTTGATCAATCAGGATTTTATTTTAATACTTTGTATTTTCGTGAGTATCTGTTATTTTTTTTGCATTGGGTTCCTTTAAATTTAATTTTTATGAAGCTAGATATTTTTAATTTATAATTTAAATAGTTTAAGTAAAATTTTGATTTGTGGGGTCAAAGATATAAAGGGTTTTATTTTAAATAATATTTTTATATAATATATATATATTATTTTTGTTTTTTTTATCTTTCATTTTATTTTTTTTTTGTTTAAGGCTTATATTTATAGATATTGTTATTTATTTAGAGTTTATTTTTCTACTTTCTAATTTTATAAGAGTTGAATATGTTATTTTTTTAGATTGGATATCTACTATATTTTTAAGAGTAGTTTTATTTATTTCTTCAATAATTTTTTATTATATAAAAGATTATATAGAAGCTGAAAAAAATTATATTCGATTTATTTATTTAATATTAATATTTATTGGATCAATAATATTTATAATTATAAGAATAGATTTAATTACAATTTTAATTGGGTGAGATGGTTTGGGTTTAGTTTCTTATTTATTGGTTATTTTTTATCAAAATATAAAATCTAATAGGGCGGGGATATTAACTGCGTTATCTAATCGTATTGGAGATGCTTTTTTTATACTAAGAATTGCTATAATAGTAAATTTTGGTTCTTGAAAGTTTATATTTATTTATGATTCAGGGGGAAGTTTTATATTAATTATATTTATGTTGATATTAGCAGCTATAACTAAAAGAGCTCAAGTTCCATTTTCATCTTGACTTCCAGCTGCTATAGCAGCTCCAACCCCTGTGTCATCTTTAGTGCATTCATCTACTTTAGTAACGGCTGGAGTGTACTTATTAATTCGTATTAGGAGAAAAATAAATAATTGATTATTATTAATTTTACTTTATAGATCTTTATTAACTATATTTATGGCAGGGTTGAATGCTAATTTTGAATATGATTTAAAAAAAATTATTGCCCTTTCTACTTTAAGACAATTGGGAATAATAATTGTAATTATTTGTGTGGGAAGTAGTGAACTAGCTCTTTTTCATTTATTTATTCATGCATTATTTAAGGCGTTATTATTTATGTGTGCTGGGGCCATGATTCATAATTTTCATGGACTTCAAGATATGCGACTGATGGGAGGAGCTATAAAATATCTTCCAATCACTAGTGTGTGTCTAATTGTTAGAAGATTTTCTTTATGTGGGGTTCCCTTCTTGTCTGGATTTTATTCAAAAGATTTAATTGTTGAGGTTTTATCTATAAGTGGAATTAATACAATAGTTTATTTTATTTTTTATTTTTCTATTGGATTAACAGTTTCTTATTCTTTTCGACTTATGTATTATATATTTTTTGGAGAAATTAATTACTTGCCTTTATCTTGTTTTAGGGATAGAAATAATTCCAATATAAATAATAGAATGTTAGGGTTAGTTTTTTTTGTTATTTTTATAGGAAGTTGTTTGATGTGAATTAATTTAAATTTTCCTTATTATGTGATTTTACCTAATTTTATAAAAATATTAGTTATAGTTATAATTGTGGTTGGAATTATTTTTGGAGTATTTCTTAATTGATCAAAGTTTAAGACGGGATTAAGGTATCAATTATTTAAGAGGTTTTATTTTTTTTTTAGCAGTATATGATATTTACCTATTTTATCTACAAAAGGAGTATCCCTTTACTTTTTAAAAGGGGGTAGGGCTTATTTTAAATTAGTTGATAATGGGTGATTTGAGTTTTATGGTAGAATAGGTTTAATAGCAGCTATAGTAAAATTAAGTCAGTCAATACAATTATTATCTAAAAATAATATTAAAATATATTTAATTATTAGATTTATATTATTGTTATTGTTATTTTTATTTTAAAATTTAAGTAGCTTAAGAAAAGCATAGTATTGAAGATACTAGGATAATTTTTAAATTTTTAAATATTTAAAAGAAGTATTCTAACTTTATAATGAAAATATAATATTTTAATTTAAACTATATAAATTAAAGCTAAAAACATAAGTTATGCTTGAAAAAAGTTAGAAGCTTTTTATTATTAGCTCTAAATAAGGGTAGTTTATCTACCTTAGTTTTAAGTCGAAATTAAATTGCAGTTTGCTTCTTATTTAAAAGATAATTAATTGGAGTAGCTTTCAATTTTATCATTAACAGTGATATACCTCTTTTTTTTGGTTTCAATTAAAAGATATTTTTAAATAAAAATTTTTTAATTGCAATTTAAATGTTTTGTTTAAACTAAAATCCTTTATATAGTTCAATTTAATGAGCCTTGTTTTATTTCATAGAAAAGTCCAAAAATAAGAATGAGGATAAAGCTAATAATTGTTATTGAGAAATTGATTAAGTTTGAAAATTTTATAATAATAATAGAGGGTAATAAAAGAGTAAGCTCTACATCAAAAATAATAAAAATAATTGCTAATAAATAAAAATGTAATGAAAATGGTAGTCGTGCGTAATTTTTTGGGTCAAACCCACATTCAAAAGGTCTTGATTTTTCTCGATCATAAAATGATTTCTTACTTAAAAGATTTAATAATACGAATATAATGATTGTAATAAAAATAGAAATTGTAGTTTGAAAAAGGATAATTTTATTTATTTATACTATAGAATAGATTTTTTAATTGGAAGTTAAATATAATTATTTATATTATATAAATGTGGTGAGTTAACTTCCTCACCAGTAAATAGAAATATATAAAAATAGCCAGACTACGTCTACAAAGTGTCAATATCAAGCAGCTGCTTCGAATCCAAAGTGGTGAATGGAAGAGAAGTGATTATTTAAAAGTCGGATTAAACACACAATAAGAAATGAAGTTCCGATTAGAACATGAAGGCCATGAAGGCCTGTAGTTATAAAAAAAGTAGATCCAAACACTCTATCAGCGATTCTAAATTTAGCTTCAATGTATTCATATATTTGAAGGGATGAAAAATAAATTCCTAAAATAACTGTGGTAAGAAGACCATTAGTGGCTTGATTAAAATTATTTTCTATTAAACTATGATGGGCCCAGGTTACAGAAATTCCTGATCTTAAAAGGATAAGAGTATTTAAAAGAGGAATTTCTAAGGGATTAAAAGTGATTACTTTTTTAGGAGGTCAGTTTATTCCTAGCTCAATATTAGGGGATAGGCTAGAATGAAAGAATGCTCAAAAAAATCCTAGAAAGAAGAATACTTCTGAAGTAATAAAGAGAATTATTCCAATTCGTAGGCCTCTCGAGACCTCTAAAGTATGATGTCCTTGAAGAGTTCTTTCTCGAGAAATATCTCGTCATCATTGATATATAATTAGTAAAGTCGTTAAATTACCGAGTAGTAGTAAATTACTTTCATTTAAGTGGAATCATTTACAAGTTCCACCAAGAAGAGAAAATGTTCTGAAAGAGCCTAATAATGGTCAGGGTCTCTCGTTCACTAAATGAAATGGGTGGTTTTGCATAAGTAATTTCTCTAGAGTATAATGTAATTAAAATAGAAAATACATAAGCTTGAATCATAGAGACAGCAGATTCTAAGATTAGAAGTAAGATTTGTGTTATAATTAGTATTCCAATGAAATAATTAGAAATGGCAGATCCTAGATTCCCTAAAAGGGTTAATAATAAATGTCCTGCAATTATGTTTGCTGAAAGCCGAATAGCTAAGGTACCTGGACGAATAATATTTCTTACTCTTTCAATAATAACAAGGAATGGAAGTAGAGCTCTAGGGGCTCCCTGTGGCACTAAGTGTGCAAATATATGAATTCTTTTATTTATTCAACCAAATATTATAAAAGTTAATCATAAAGGGATTCTAAAAGCTATAGTAAAGTTTATATGTCTAGAAGAAGTAAAAATATAGGGGAATAATCCTATAAAATTATTAATTAAAATTATTAAAAATAGGGTAGTAAAGATAGTTCTTCTTCCTTTATTAAATTTACTTAGAAGAATTTTAAATTCATTGTGAATAAAAAGAGTAATTAAAATTCAAAAATAATTTCAACGGGATGGTATTAATCAAAGGATTGATGGGAGAATTAAGATAAGGGTAAAAGATCTTATTCAATTAAAGGAATAAAATGATGTTGATGGGTCAAAAGAAGAAAATAAGTTTCTTATCATTTTCAATTATTAATTATAGGATTTTTAATTATTTTTAAGCTATGTGTAGGAGACTTATAATAAATTAAGAAAAAACAGATGATTATATAAAAATAAAAAAGAAGAAAAAATATAATTAATAGACTGGTTCAGTTTATTGGTGCTATTTGTGGGGTAAAAGTTAACTAAATGTTAATTTTAGCTTGACATGCTAATGTTATAATTTAACTAAACTTTTCATTAAAAGTAGGGGGGGGCTACTATTAGTGGCTTAAGAGGCCAATGCTTTTATTAAGCTATTTAATGAATTAAAATAACTAACTCATTTAAAAAATTTATTTATAGAGATTCTTTCTAAAACAATAGGTATAAATCTATGATTTGCTCCGCAGATTTCTGAGCATTGACCGAAGAATAATCCTGTTCGGTTAATAAAGAAATTTGATTGGTTTAAACGTCCTGGGGTTCCATCAATTTTAACTCCCAGGGATGGGATGGTTCAGGAGTGAATTACATCTGATGATGTAATTAGTAGGCGGATTTGAGAATTAAATGGAATAGTTAAGCGATTATCTACATCTAATAATCGAAATTGGGCTGGGTTTAAGGAAGAGGTTGGAATTATATAAGAATCAAATTTGATATTTTTATAGTCTGAATATTCATAGCTTCAAAATCATTGATGGCCAATAGTTTTAATTGTTAAGAGAGAGTTTTGTGATTCATCAAGAATATAAAGTAGTCGTAAAGAGGGTATTGCAATAAAAATTAAAATAATAGCTGGTAAGATAGTTCAAATTAATTCAATTAATTGTCCTTCTAATAGTAGACGGTATCTAAATTTGTTTATTAAAATATAAATTAAAATTTGTCTAATTAAAATAGTGATAATAATAAGAATAAGTAAGGTATGGTCATGAAAGTATATTAGTTGCTCTATTAGAGGAGATGCACTATCTTGTAAAAGAAGGGTCTTTCAAGTTGAAATTTCTAAAAAAAGGTATCTTTATATTTGAAGCTTAAATTCATTGCACTATTCTGCCATATTAGATAAAGGTAAGGTTTTATAATTTAATTAATGGGTTTTCGTTATAGCTATGATCTATAGGTGGTAGAAGTTGAAGTCATTCAATTGATGATGAAGTATTTAAAGGGCTAATTACTAGTCGTTGAGAGGTTATGGCTTCTCAGATAATGAAAATAAAAAATAAAATACTGTATATTGAGATTATTCTTCCAATTGATGAAATTATATTTCAAAGAAAAAAGGAATCTGGATAGTCTGAGTATCGTCGAGGTATTCCTCTAAGTCCTAGAAAATGTTGTGGAAAAAAGGTAAGGTTTACTCCAATAAATAGAGAATAAAATTGAGGTTTTAAAAGGGTTGGGTTTAAGGATAATCCTGTAAATAGTGGGAATCATTGAATGATTCCTGCTAAAATAGCAAAGATTGCCCCCATAGATAAAACATAGTGAAAATGAGCCACTACATAATAAGTATCATGAAGAATAATATCAATGGAAGAGTTAGCTAGAATAACTCCAGTTAATCCTCCTATAGTAAATAAAAAAATGAATCCTATAGTTCATAAAGAAATAATAGAATTTAAATTTGTAATGGATCCATGAAAAGTGGCAAGTCATCTGAAGATTTTAATTCCAGTGGGAACTGCAATAATTATGGTAGCTGATGTGAAGTAGGCTCGAGTATCTACATCTATTCCAACTGTAAATATATGATGTGCTCATACTACAAAGCCTAAGATTCCAATGGCTATTATAGCATAAATTATTCCTAATACTCCAAAAGTTTCTTTTTTTCCTCTTTCTTGGCTGATCATATGAGAGATTATTCCGAATCCAGGAAGAATTAAAATGTATACTTCTGGGTGCCCAAAAAATCAGAATAAATGTTGGTATAGAATGGGGTCCCCTCCTCCAGCTGGGTCGAAGAATGATGTATTAATATTTCGATCTGTTAATAATATTGTAATAGCTCTAGCTAGAACTGGAAGGGATAAAAGTAATAAAATTGCTGTAATTTTTACTGCTCATGTGAATAATCTTAATTGATCTAAATTTAATCCTTGAGGGTGTATATTTAAGGTTGTTGAAATAAAATTAATTGCTCCTAGAATTGATGAAATTCCTGCTATATGAAGTCTAAAAATTCCTAAATCTACAGAGTTACCTTCATGGGCAAAATTTGAGCTTAAAGGAGGATAAACAGTTCATCCTGTTCCTATACCATTATTTGTAATTCTACTTATTAAAAGAAATATAAAAGAAGGGGGGAGAAGTCAGAATCTTATATTATTTATTCGGGGGAATGATATATCAGGTGCCCCTAGTATTAGGGGTACTAATCAATTTCCAAATCCTCCAATTATGATTGGTATTACTATGAAAAAAATTATAATAAATGCATGAGCAGTAACAATGGTATTATAAATTTGATCATTTCCGATGAATTTAGTTGGTATGCTTAATTCTATTCGAATTAATAGTCTTAGGGATACTCCAATTATTCCAGCTCAAGCTCCGAAGATGAAGTATAATGTTCCAATATTTTTATGATTTGTTGAGTATAATCATTTATTAATAAGGTAGAATGACTGATAAAAGTGATAAATTGTAAATTTATTTATGAATAAATAATTCTTCTAATTTTATATTCAAGTATGATATTAAATTGCAAATTTAAAGGTAATTTTTAAAAATTTAAAATTTATAAGAATTAGAAATAAATATCTATTTTTAACTTTGAAGGTTAAAAGTTTAAATAACTTAAATTCTTTTATATAATAGTTGTAAAAATAGATGAGTAAATTATTAGACTAATTAGAAATATAATATTTATAAAGATAGTTAGATATAGGGATTTTTTGGTAAAATTATAAGGTTTATTTGTAGAAAGAAAAATTGTTCTATTTAAAAGAGTTATAGGAATAATTAATCGGATATAAAAGAATAAATTAATTAGTGTTCTTATAATTATTAATATAGATAGATAAAATATATTATTATTAATTAATAAATTAATAGTTACTCATTTAGGGAGGAACCCAATAAATGGGGGTAGACCTCCTAGAGAAAGAAGGTTTAAACTCAATAAGAGATTTATGTTGTTATTAGGTAAGAAATTAGATTGATTAATAAAATAAATATTGAATTTTATTAGATAAATAATAATAAAAAGGTTTATAATTGAATAAACTAAAAAGTAGCATAATCAAATTTTATAGTTTAATAGAGAGATTAATATTCATCCAATGTGATTAATAGAGGAGTAGCTGAGAAGTTTGCGAAGACAAAATCTGTTGAATCCGAGCATACTTCCAGTGTATGCGGATAAAATAATAAAAATTATTAAAAATTCAATTTTATAATTTAAATAAGATAGTAGAATTAATGGTGAAATTTTTTGTCATGTTAAAATTAAGAAAAACATATTTCATTTTAAGTTTCTTATTACTTCTGGGAATCAGAAGTGGAATGGGGCAGCTCCTATTTTTATTAAAAGTGGGATTCTTATTATATTAGAAGTTTGTGAATTTATTAAGTGTAGGGGTAGTGAATTTATTGAGATTAAGATTGTGAATAAAAGTAATATAGAGGCTAGTGATTGAATAATAAAATATTTAATTATAGTTTCGGAAGAAAATTTATTATTATTTAATTTTATTAGAGGTATAATTGATAATAAATTAATTTCTAATCCAATTCAAGAGATAAGTCATGAGTTAGCTGAAATTGAAATTAAAGTTCTAATTAAGGTTAATATAAAAAATAATAGTTTATAAAATTTATGAGTTAAAAAGAAAAGATTAAATCTTTATAAAAAGGGTATGAACCTATTAGCTTTATTTAGCTTATCTTTTTATGTTTAAGTATTTTATGTATAAAAATTTTTGATATTTTAGGTAATAGATTAATCTATTAGACATATATATATATATATATTAAATAGGTTTAATAATAAAAACTATATTGAATAGTATAAAAAATTCTATCAAAATTTCCCTTTTTCAGGCATTTTATT